ATCTGTAATTCTCAGCAAGGTTGTTTCTTTTTTTCTCCAAATCCAAAAATTCCTCTTATTTTATGTACAGGTTGTCAATTCAGCATTGGGTAAAAAAAGGACAGGGGTGCCCCCTTTCCAGTAAATGGTTCAAACCCTTTATATCGATATGAGTGTTCTATATCGGAATCGGATAAATTGCAACTATTTATTTTGAAAGCATCACTATACTAAACTAATATAGTGGTAGAAAGAATACCAATGTTGCGCCTGGACTTCAAACAATTGAGTTTTAACCATCTTAAGGATCCCACATTATTGGTTGATAGAGAATCAAAGTCGATTTCCCAATGAGTCACGAAATGCTATGGTTCGTACATATGATTTACGAATTAATTCAGAAGTAATTCGCCAGATAGTACACCTTTATTTTCAAGTTCTAAAGAAAAAAAAAAGTGCAGCTGGTTGAATCCAGCCTTGTATTGAAATAAACAACTCGCACACACTCCCTTTCCAAAAAAGATCAATACGCCAAGTACTAGACTGAGATTTATTGGATTTGTTGCTAAAATATCGGTATTAAATCCGAAACTCCCGGCGGATGACCAGTGACCCAAGGAAACGAAAGAATCGGTTACATTTTTCATATGATCTCCTCTTATAGATAGTACTACTTGACCAGAGCTTATAGTACTTTGCCCCCCATTTTTTTTTGTTTATTTGATTTTTTTATTGACTTATTTCGATTTCATTTATCAGTATTCAATATAGAATATAGGAATTCTGGAAATTCCTATTTCTTTCTTATTTCAATTCAAGTTCCCAACCCAATAAGAAAATACTGAATTTGCTTAGTATTAGGTCCCAGGCCTTATGTCCATTGCGAAATGCCTCATTTGTAGCAGCACTTCCTAAAAACAAAAAAAAAAGGAGTTTCCTAAGGAGTTTCCTTTGGACTAAGAAGGGGAGAAGGCGAGTGAATCCGCTAATTGACTTCCTCATCCTCAAATAAGTCCTTCCCGGAGTATTGTCTCAACGAATAATTGAAAGGTATGAATTGTAGGAGTTCAATTTTGATAAAATTCGAAAAAGCAAGCGACAAGACCCAAGACTGAGATAAAAAAAAAAAAGAAAAGAATTTCCCATTTCTATTTCGAGGATGAAACTAAACAAAAGGATTTGCAAATAAAAGTGCTAATGCCACGACCAGTCCATAAATTGTTAAAGCTTCCATAAAAGCCAGGCTGAGCAATAAAGTACCTCGTATTTTACCCTCTGCTTCGGGTTGTCTCGCGATACCTTCGACGGCTTGTCCCGCAGCAGTACCTTGACCAACTCCAGGTCCAATAGAAGCCAGCCCTACGGCCAATCCAGCAGCAATAACGGAAGCGGCAGCAATCAGTGGATTCATGGTAAGTTCCTTGCAAAAAAGAAAGAAATGGTTAATGATACAATAAACCATTGAATTATGACTTATTCTTCCTTCCACTCCTAAAGTAAGATCGAGCCGGTCGAAATAACTAAGACCTATGAGTGAAAATTCAAGTAATGAGAATATGGAATCGTCAGAACAACTTGGATATCTCATTTTTCATTCCTATCCGTGGAGTTTTTTTATCAATTCATAGGGTTCTGGGTCTTCCATTTCTTTATTCCGAAAGCCCTCTTTCATTTCTTCATCCTTTCTCTTTGATTCGATATGCCTGCTTTCGTCTGTTTATTCATTCGGCCCAAACGAAAAAGAGGGACTTTCTATTCTATTGGAATCCCCATCGAAATTCATGGTATGGTGTGGGGAAGGACAAAAGAGATATAGGTCGTTCATATAGATAACTAGTCACTATCTACTATCCCATATACACGTGTTTCTTCCATAACGTAAACCAAAGATTTCGATCTTCTATTCCACGGGCCACGAGATTTTATCCTTTTTCTAAAGATAGATAAGAGTTGGTTTATAGCCATTCCATATACTTAGTTCGACCCCCTAACCTATTTTTATGAAGTTCATATTCGTTTACTTTTCTTTATCATTATCCCGCATGACTACAAAGAGAAAAGAGACAAATTCATTTGTATGAATCATTCCCTAGAATAGAAAGATTTGATATCTAATTGCACGCAATTCATTTGAATTTTGACCAATCGTTGAAACTCAAAGGAAGTGGGACTGTAAAACCGCGTTTTTTGTTTAATAGAATAGCATGCCGGGACTAGATAAGATAAGATAAGACTTCTTAATACAAAATACAAATAATAAATCGTCATAGTGTGATTGACTGAACAAATCAAAATAGAATATTCATTGGAAGGGATATGACAGAAATCGGTCAAAAAAAAGGGAATCCTAGGAAAAAACTCTTTGAGATCCCTTTCCCTTTTTTACTATTTTTACTATATCAATAATAATAAATAATCTTTTTGCCTTTTTTGACTACTATTCTAGATCGTATATACTCTATTCTATTTGTATATATTATCCGTACATTGCATTGCGATAACGTAAAAAAAAAAAAAAGCAAAGCTAGTCAATGATGACCCTCCATGGATTCTCCTATATAAGCCGCGGCTAAAGTTGCAAAAATAAGAGCTTGAATACCACTTGTAAATAATCCAAGGAACATGACAGGTATAGGAACCACTGAAGGTACTAAAGAAACAAGAACAACAACTACCAATTCATCGGCCAATATATTCCCAAAAAGTCGAAAACTCAGCGATAAGGGTTTTGTGAAATCTTCTAGGATGTTAATAGGTAAAAGGATTGGAGTGGGTTGAATGTATTTAGCAAAATAACCCAATCCCTTTTTTGTAAGACCCGCATAGAAGTATGCCACTGACGTAGGTAAAGCTAAAGCAACCGTAGTATTTATATCATTGGTGGGCGCAGCTAACTCCCCATGAGGTAATTGTATGATTTTCCAAGGTAAAAGAGCCCCCGACCAGTTAGAAACAAAAATAAATAAGAACATAGTTCCAATAAAGGGAACCCAAGGACCATATTCTTCTCCAATTTGGGTTTTACTCAAGTCTCGAACGAATTCAAGGACATATTCGAAGAAATTCTGACCGTCGGTAGGAATGGTTTGCGGATTTCGAACGGCTATAGTGGCGGAACTTAGTAAGATAGCCATTACGAACCAAGAAGTGATAAGTACTTGGGCATGTACTTGGAAACCCCCTATTTGCCAATAAAAATGCTGGCCTACTTCGACACCGGATATATCATATAGCCCTTTTAGTGTGTTGACGGAAGATGGTAGAAGATTCATATTGACCTCTTACAGAAATAGAACTTAAAAAGCCATTATTTTGATTCAACCATCTCTTTCTCGACTCACCCACTTATATATTTCGGATACCCAGTAATTACAGACTATTCCCGGCGCTTTTTTTCTCTTTTGTTATATTCAGAAATTGTAACCAATTCGATAAATCCATGGAGTTCCTGAAGTAATTGACTTATCTTATTATTAATCAACAATTTCTTATATAGCTAGAACGGCCCTCACAAATTGCAGATATGAGTTTTTTAAGAATGAATCGGATTGACGCCCTAGCGTCATCATTGGCGGGAATCGAAAGATCTGCGAGATCCGGGTCACAATTTGTATCGATTAAACAAATTGTTGGAATTCCCAAAGTGATACATTCTCGAAGAGCGGTATATTCTTCGTGCTGATCAAGGATAATTACAATATCAGGCACCCCCGTCATATATTTGATGCCACCCAGATATCTTTGCAAGTGAGATAATTGTCTCTTCAACATTGCTGCATCTCTTTTAGGAAGACGGTTGAATCTTCCCCTCTTTTGTTCCGCTCTCAGGTCCCTGAACTTTTGAAGTCTCGTTTTCGTAGTGGACCAATTCGTTGACATACCACCGAGCCATTTTTTATTAACATAATGACATCGCGCCCTTATTGCAGCCGATGCTACTAAATCAGTTGCTATGATTTTGGTACCAACTAGTAAGAATTGTTTTCTCCTACTTGATGCATCAAAAAGTAAATCACAAGCTTCTGATAAAAAACGAGCAGTTCTCGTAAGATTGGTAATATGCCTACCCTTACGTTTTGTCAATATGTAAGGTGCCATTCTAGGATTCCATTTCTTAGTACCATGACCAAAATGCACTCCTGCTTTGATCATCTCTTCTAATTGGATGTTCCAATATCTTCTTGTCATTTCTCCCCACACTTTCTCTTTTTGTTTAAGAGACGAGGTACCCTGAAATAAAAAATTGTTCCGAAGGAACCTTCTACCGGAGATTTAACATGGATACACGGTCCGAGCGATGACTTCCTTTCTATTCCTTAGTTCTTTTTTATAAGAAGAGTAGGTAGTGAAAGTGAAATGAAAAGGATGAATCCCTTCTTAGGAATCAATAAATTCTGTCAATTATTGTTCTGATATATCTATCTCATGAAAATTCTTTGGAATTGGAATACAAGAAGAAAAAAAATCTTTGTGGTAGAACAAAATATCTCTCATACCCCCTTCGAATAGATTCTTAGTTTTCGTTTCCAACGAAATGTCGCCGTGTTGGCTGGAAGGGTGCACTAATCCTTTGAATCCGGTACCAACCGGTATCATACCCCCCAGAACAACATTTTCTTTCAGACCCTTCAACCAATCGATACGACCTCGTAGAGCCGCCTTTGCTAAAACTCGAGCAGTTTCTTGAAAACTCGCTTCGGATATGAAACTTTGAGTATTCAGAGACGCCCTCGTTATTCCCAAAAAGACGGCTCGATAACAGGCCGCTTCTTCCAACGCACGCCCTGTTCGTTCCGCACGCAACAACCCAATTAGCTCGCCAGGTGAAAAAACATTAGACATTCCCTCTTCTGAAACCAACACTTTTGATGTTATTTGACGTACAATAATTTCTATATGCCTATTATGGATCTGCACTCCCTGGGATCGATAAACCCTTTGAATCTTATTAACCAAAGAAATCCGACTTTGCGATATGGTTAGCTCAGCGCCAATCAAGAATCCCCAAGGAATCCCAAGAATTCTTGTTATAGATTCGTTCCAACCCTCAACCCTCTTTTCTAAGTTCATTGATATTGAATCAACCGAACGCGCTTCTAAGACTTGTTCTACTTTTGGAAGACCCTGCGTTATATCACTAGATCTTGATTTTTCATATAGAAATGTAAGTAAAGGATCTCCTCCGTACATTATTTCTCCATAATGACCATGAACGGTTGCTCCCGGAATAGCCAAATAGGGCTTAGCAGATCTTATTACTAAAAAGTCAACATGAATAATCAGAACCTGGCCAGATTTTAGAGGCGTCCCATATTGAGATATAGATAGATTTTCACAAAAAAACTGTCCAAGGCTAATTATTGTTGATCTTTCGTCACAATAATCGTGATGGAGACAATACCAATTCGAATTGAATGGATTCCAAATCCTGTTACTGCATGGATCAGGATTATAAATTCTCCCATTTTCATCCATTAAAAAATATTGAAGTATTTGAAAATCCGCTTTTAGATTGTCAAGTAGCAAATATTTATTTATCAAGATCTGATTATGAGTTATTAAATAGTAAAATGAATAAAAATTCGCAATTTTAGGGACAACCCCTAAGGGACCAAATGAATTCCTAATTGGAAGTACGGAATCCCCTTTATTTGTATTTGATTTTTTTGTTAGATTCTTATATTTGAAATCGTCGAATGGGCCTATTCGAAAACAATTAGATGATGACAAAATTATCAAAGATTTACATTCCTTATTTCGATTCAACAACGTACGAATAGTTCCTTGCTGTTGGGTAAGCAATTGTTGAATCCTTGCCTTGGAATAAAAAGGATTGGTGCGATCTGCTCCATTAACCAGGATCAACTCGGACTCTGCCGGAGCATTCCTTTTTCTGGTATACGAAATAGGGGATTTCACTAAGTCCATTCTGATGAAATCTTGAATCAGATCGTTTACCCTTATTTCAACAAAGGAAGCATGAATCTCCTCCATAGAAGAACCCTTTTTTTCTTGGCACCAATTCAATACTAAACAAGTTCGAACTAATTGAATATTTGTATGAGAAATTCCTCGAATTGGTTTGCCATTTCCACAAAGGATATAATTGACAACTCGAAGTTGCACATTATCCCTTTCCTGCAACGGATCCTGAGGGAAAAGCGTTGCGAAATTTATCCCATCCGCGATTTCATACCTAACTACGGGTCGAACTAAAACAAAATACCTTTTCTTAGCAGGGGCAATCCGTTCGACATAGCTCCAATTTTTCACTTTTTTTGATTCCTTTGAATTTTTTTTTTCCCTTCCGGGTGGTATCAAGATACCGCTCTGCCAGGAGATCTTATCTGTCTCTCCGGGAAAATAAATATCTCCAGAAAATATTTTCAATTCAATCTTTTTTGTTTTTTTCTCTACTTGGACCAATCCGCCTACTCGGCTTCTTGTTTTGAAAGTGATTTCTGTATCTACCCCAATAATACTATTATTTCGTACCATTACGGAAGACGATCCGGGTAAAATATGCACTTCCTCGGGAATGCAAAAAATTTGATCTATTTTCGTTTGGTATTTTGGCATTCTTCGATACTCAATCAAATCTTCTTTCTTTACGCTCGAACGCGCCTCGATAGTCCCATATTTAGTAATTCCCGAACTCTTTCTTCTGTATCGGGGATCGTCGAAATAAGCAAGAATACTATTTCTATGGAAAATCCCATTTATAGGTATTTCAATCGAGAGACCCGAGGGGGTTATTAGTTCTTTTTCTTGTCCTTGATTATATTGGAATGGAATGATGAATCGATTTCTTCTCCTCTTTGACAAGAAAAAGAAATCAGAATTCCCGTGGAGAATGGCAGTATATGTGAGATTACAAGGACCGTTGGGTATGATTCGACCAGGTCCTAAATAATCAAGAATCCTCTCCCCGTGTTTACCAAAGGGCTCTGAACTCAAAAATGTGTTATATCTTGCTTGATCATTAGGAACTAATAGATTAGAATTAGAATTAGAAATGGATTTTCCTTCAGCAGAAAGAGAATGAACATTCATTTGATCCTGATCCTTGTGGAGTGAAACAGAGAGCATACTGGATCTGTACGGAACCCCCGATACTATCCATAAATGACTTGTTTTTGGTAAGAGATGAACATTACCATATGTATAGTCGGGTGCATGGTACACCGCGGTACTCCAATGCATTTCTCCCTCTGAGTCAGAATAAATATGTTTTCGAACCCTATCTTTCAAATTCAAGGTGGATGTTCCCGCGCGAATCTCCGCAATCACTTGTTCTGATTCTACATATTGATCATTTTGAACTAAAAGAAAACTTTTTGGTGGAATAGTCACATTATGTAGAATATCTTGATCCTCAATAGTTACATATAGGGCTATATAACATAGAAAAGCAGGATGACCATGACATGTACGTGTAGGATGAAGCAAATCCTGATTGAATTTGATTTTTCCATTAGAAGGGGCTCGTACGTATTCTGCAGTACCGCCTGTAAATACTCCACCAGTATGAAAAGTTCTTAATGTTAGTTGAGTCCCCGGTTCCCCGATAGATTGACCCGCAATAATACCTACCGCTTCTCCCAACTCGACCAAGTCGCCATGAGTGGGACTCCGACCATAACATAATCGACAGATCCAAGATGTACTCTTGCAAGTAAAGGGGGTTCGAATAGATATTGGCTGCGCTCCACAGGCTATGAATCGATTCACAAGTCCCCTACCAATATCTTGATTTCGGATGGCAATGCATCGGGAGCCTATATATACATCGTCTGCTAATACACGACCAATTAATGTTTGGATAAAAAATCTTTCTCTTATCATCCCATTTCGGGGACTTAGAGAAATACCTCGGAGAGTGCCACAATCTGTTCTACGCACAACAATGTGTTGAACTACTTCAACAAGACGGCGCGTGAGGTATCCAGCATCCGCTGTTCGTACAGCGGTATCCACAACCCCTTTCCGGGCTCCATAGCAGGAAATTATATATTCTGTTAAAGAGAGTCCTTCGCGTAAATTGCTTTGAATGGGTAAATCAATCATTTGTCCTTGGGGATCTGACATTAACCCTCTCATACCTACTAATTGGTGTACTTGAGATGCATTTCCTCTAGCTCCCGAAAAAGACATTATATGGACTGGATTAGAAGGATCGGTCATCCTAAAATTCAGATTCATTTCTTGGCGCAAGTATTCACTCGTAGAATACCATATCTCAATGGATTGACGTAATTTTTCTACCGCGTGTACACTCCCATACTGATGGTGTTTTTCCAAAAGAAAACTTTGTTGTTCAGCATCTTGGACTAGCCATCCCTTTGAGGGTATTGTTAAAAGATCATCAATGCCTAATGAAATGGAGGTAGCAGTGGCCTGCTGGAAACCCAGAGTCTTTACTTGATCCAAGATATGTGATGTATATGCCATTCCAAAGTGATCTATTAATCTGCTAATAAGTCGTTTCATGGCAGTTCCATCCATTTTTTGATTGTGAAAGACCAGATCGGCCCGTTCTGCCATAAGTACCCCCCTATTCCAATGAGTAAGATTGCACAATAAGTTTGAGTCAGTGATTCAAAGACTTCCTTTCCTCGATCGCGATTCGCGTAGAAATTCAGGAATTATGATACTAGTTGATTGATAGAGAGAAGCCCGAATCGAATTTCCACGGGCATGGATATCATATAATTGTACCCTATGAGCAAGCCCGGTAAAACCCTTGTAAAGCTTCTTCTATTTCTCGATAAAAAGAAATATGACCAAGAGTGGTTCGAATATCTATACAAAGCATTTCTTTTTTGACATTTCTTACTATCAGATAGTGCCCATAAATCTCATCATAGGTACCCAAAGATTCAAATTGAACTTCGATAGGAACTTCTCTTGATGCAATGACGCGTTGATCTAGTCGCCACCGGAGCCACAAGGGACTATCTAAATTGATTCGTTTCTGCCGATAAGCCCCAAGTGCGTCATAGGAACTACAAAAATAGGGTTCTTTTGTATACTTATAGCTATTTTCGTCAATTTTTTCATTTTGATAGTTTCTCCGATTACATGGATTATACCTATTTGCACAAATACCTCGAGGATTCCCAATTGTTAATAGATACAGGCCCATAAGCATATCTTGGGTTGGTACGGAAATGGGATCTCCAATAGCCGGAGACAGGAGATTCATATGAGAAAACATAAGTAAACGAGCCTCTGCTTGAGCTTCTAAAGATAAAGGTAGATGAACAGCCATTTGATCCCCATCAAAGTCTGCATTAAACCCCTTACAAACTAATGGATGTAAAAAAATAGCACGCCCTCCCACTAAAATGGGTTCGAATGCCTGTATGCCTAATCTATGCAAAGTAGGTGCTCTATTTAGCAATACAGGATGTCCCTGCATAACTTCTTGAAGTATTTCCCAGACAATTGGTTCTTTTTCCAGAATTTTACTTTTTGCAACGTCTATGTTGGAAGCAACGCGTTGTCTGATTAGACCACGAATTACAAATGTCTGGAAAAGCTCTATTGCTATTTCGCGAGGCAATCCACATCTATGTAATGAAAGTGAAGGGCCCACGACAATGACAGAACGCCCCGAATAATCCACCCGTTTACCAAGCAGAGTCTGTCGAAATCTTCCCTCTTTGCCCTTAATTAGCTCTGAAAAAGACTTGTAAACTTTATTATGACTGTCCCTGATTGGTTGTCCGCGGAGCCCATTATCAAGAAGTGTATCCACGGCTTCCTGTACTAATTTTTCCTGACACCTGACTAAGTCCCTCGGCGTAAATCTACTTGGTATTAATAGATCGATAAGAGTATTGTTCCGAAAAAGAACTCTTCTATAAAGTTCATTAATATCCGAATTCATTTGTTTACCCTCCTCTAGCTGAAAGAGTGGTCTCAATTCGGGAGGAAGAACCGGTAATAGACACAAAACCATCCGTTCTGGTTCTACATTTGTTCGAATAAAATGCTTAGCTAATTCCATGCGTCTAACCAAAAAAACCTTTCTTCTTCCAATTTTTCTCTCTTTCCATTCATTACCGGCGGGCCCTTCGCCCCCTAAGTCTTTCCATTCGACCAATGAAGAATCTCTAATAAGTCCCAAATCCAGATCGGCTAATTGTTCTCTGATAGCACCTGCCCCAGTCGAGATTTCTCTATTTCGAAATCTATCGAAACCTTGAGTAGTAAAAAAAGGTGGGATGCTGTATTTCCAAGATTGTATTTCGTATTCGAATGAACCTCGTAATCGTAAGAAAGTGGGTTTTTTAGCAACAGGCCTCGCAAAGGAAAAATTGGGATAGGTTCCTATAGGATTTCCCCCCCTTCAAAATCGGACGTGAGGGTTTCCTCTCATCCGGCTCAAGTAGTTACGCCAAATAACGATAAAGGGGGGCTCTCGCTTTCCCATTTTTTTTTTTTCTAGAAAACCCCAACAAGATCTACTCCTTACTCAAGTTTCCGGTGAGGACCAACCAACATTTCATTAATACATCCTTCCTTTTTATTTCTATTTTATGAATTCCTGATTCGGCAATTTAGGACATAAATGAAATGGGAAATTATTGAGTAGTCTACTTCCCTTCGAATGAGGAATCCCCTTCTTAAAAGAATACCTCGGAACTCAGAAGGAATTTACTTGTCTATGTATCGTTCTGTTCGATCTTTTAGGTCCCTACTTAACCTCGACGGTTATGTCATGATTTAAAGCCTATATGCGATAGATAGGCTTTCGCAACCATGCCATATTTGTTTACTTGAAGAGAAATTCTTTCTATATGGAATGATTAATTCCACGTAAAGAAGTCTTTTTAACGAGGTACAACTAGCAATTCCTATTTATCTGTTATGGAATCAACCATAGATCAATTCCCCTTATTTTGAGAGTATTGAATACACCCATAATAGGATTCTGAGTTTCATGCTGCTCCTCCCAAGAGACATGTCAGAGCTGGGGCATCCCAATGAGATTGAACGGGATGACAGTTTCTTATTCCGAATCTGTAAAATCAAAATTTCGATCAAATCACACATCGCAGTATACGAGGCCCTCTAATTCTTTAAGCGGTTTATCTAAAAGATTCGCGATATAACTAGGAAGACGTTTCAAATACCACACATGAGTTACTGGGCATGCCAGTTTAATGTATCCCATTTGATATCGTCGTACCCGAGTATGAACAAACTCGACTCCACATTGTTCGCAAAATTTCGGTTCTTCTTTTGTATCTCTGATTACTCGATAATTTCCACAAGCACAAATTCCACTTTTTATAGGCCCAAAAATTCTTTCACAAAACAATCCATCCTTTTCCGGTTTATTGGTTTTGTAATGATAAGTATGGGGTTTTGTCACCTCTCCAACCACCTCTCCATTAGGTAGGATTTTATTAGCCCAGGCAATTATTTGTTGAGGAGAAACTGATCCAATTCGAAGTTGTTGATGTTTATATCGGTCGATCATAGAAGAAAAATTCTGATTCATTCCAATCAAACTTCCTTCCTATTAATCTGGAAGTTCTTCTCAGATACAAGGAAATGGTTCATTTCTAGAGCCAAAGATCGTAGTTCTCGAACTAGCAATCGAAAAGATTCTGGAGCATCCTTCTCTGGCTTAGCTATCCTTCCTCCATTGATCGTAGTATCAAGTACTTCCTGACGAGCTCGAACATGATCAGATTTATAAGTAAGCATCTCTTGTAAGATATGAGCAACACCAAATCCCTCTAGAGCCCAAACTTCCATTTCTCCTACCCGCTGTCCCCCTTGTTTGGCTCTTCCTCTAAGAGCTTGTTGTGTAACAAGCGCGTACTTTCCAGTGGAACGCCCATGGATTTTATCATCAACTTGATGAATTAATTTCAAGATATAGGCCTTTCCTATTAAAACAGGTTGTTCGAAAGGATCCCCCGTTCTTCCATCAAATATTCTGCTTTTTCCCGGATATTCGGGTTCAAATACCCATGGATTCGCTGTTCGCTTACCGGCTTCATATAATTCAGAAAACACGAGTTTTCTCGAAGCCTCTTGCTCATATCTCTCATCAAAGGGCGCTATTCGATAATGCCTGTCTAGCAGATCCCCCGCTAACCCGAGCGAACACTCAAATATCTGCCCTACATTCATTCGTGAAGGTACTCCTAATGGATTGAAGACCATATCAACAGGTGTTCCATCTTGCAGATAGGGCATATCTTGTATAGGCAAAATTTTGGAAATGATACCTTTATTCCCATGCCTTCCTGCTACTTTATCACCTACTTTGATTGCACGTTTCTGTGAAATATATACACGAATCGTTTCTGGATTATAACTGTAACCCCCTTTTTTATGGACCCATCTCACATCAATAACTCGGCCTCTGCTACCTATGGGTAATTTTAGACACGTTTCCTTTGTGGTGGATACCGGAATACCAAGTATGGCTCGTAATAATCTAGCTTCCGGGGCAGATGAGGATTCTTTCGCCATCTGCGGCGTTAATTTGCCTACTAAAACATCGCCCGTTTCTACCCAAGAGCCCAGCATCACAATTCCACTTTTATCTAAATTGCGAAGTAAATGGGCCTCTAAGTACGGTATGTCATTAGTGATTCTTTCGGGACCTTGGCTTGTCACATGAATCTGAATTTCATATTTCCGTATATGAAAAGAAGTATAAATATCTGCATATACCAGACGTTCGCTAATGAGTACTGCATCCTCAAAATTGTAGCCCTCCCAGGGCATATAAGCCACTAATATATTTTTTCCTAAAGCGAGTTCGCCGCCAGTTGTAGCAGTACCCTCCGCTAAAATTTGTCCTTTTTTAATGCATTTACCCCGCGGAACCCGGGTTTTTTGATGCATACAAGTATTTTTGTTGGAACGTTGATACCTAAGCAAGGGAATGCTTAGAGTGTCTCCATTACCTGATAAAATGATCTTGTCAGTATTGGCATAAATGACCTTTCCCCCGTGTTCGGCTATAACGGAAACCCCCGAATCTAGAGCCACATGGCCTTCTAACCCAGTTCCAACAATGCACTTCTCGGATCGAGAAAGCGGAACTGCTTGACGTTGCATATTAGAACTCATTAAAGCCCGATTCGCATCATTGTGCTCGACAAAAGGAATGAGGGAGGCTCCAATAGAAAAATATTGGAAGGGAAAAATGCTTCGAAGCTGAATCTCTTCCCATGCAATAGTCAGGAATTCTTGACGGTATCGAGCCGGAACACCCTGCTCTTCCGTAATACCACGATTTACTGCTAAAGAATTTCCTGACGTTACCATATAGTATTCATCCAGACTTGGGGATAAATAAAGCACCCGCCCCTTTTTTGATCTCTCAGAAATTTCATAAAACGGTCTTTCTAAAGATCCCCAATGACCAAGCCTCGCATGAATTGCTAAGGATCCAACGAGTCCAACATTGATTCCTTCAGATGTATCAATTGGGCAAATACGCCCATAGTTACTAGGATGGATGTCTCGTATCCGAAAACTAGCAGTTCGCCCTGTCAACCCCCCAGGACCCAAATAACTGAATTTTCGCCCATGAACTATTTGTGTCAATGGATTTGTTTGATCAAAAACTTGAGATAGGGGGTGTAGGCCAAAAAAGGATTCATAAGTGGTTGTTAATAGAGTTGAAGTTACCAAATAATGAGGAGTTGGTATCCTTTTTTGCTTAATTGCTCCACCTAGAGTTTTTCGAACCGCATATTCTAAACGAACCATAGCCACTCCGAATTGATCCTGTAAAAGATCCCCTACAGAACGAATACGTTTATTTTTCAAGTGATTCATATCGTCAAGCGTACCCATTCCAAATTTCATTCCGATCAAGTGATCCGCAGCTGCCAATACATCCCGTGGTAACAAAAATGTAATGTTCTGAGGTATATCAAGATTCAATCTCCGGTTCATATTTCGTCGCCCAACCCTTCCTAATTCACATCTTTGTTGAAAAAATTTCTTTTGTAATTCCTTACATAAGGACTCAGAAAATACTGGGTCCCCGCCGACACAAGCAAATTGTTGATAAAATTCCAAAATAGCATTTTCTTTTGACCCCATTTTTTTTTTCTCCTTATCATTCGGAAAAGACACGAAAATTTCTGGGTAGCAAACATTTTCTAGAATTTCTCTTAGATTCGAACCCATAGCTGATGATGGGACTAGAATAGATATTTTTTGTTTCCTACTCACGCGCGCCCATATCCGTGCTTTTCTATCAATCTCTAATTCTGATCTTCCTCCCCAATCTGATATTATGGTAGCGGTATAGACCGAAATTCCGGTATAGTCCAATTTTGAACGGTAATAAATACCGGGACTTTGCACTATTTGATTGATCACTATTCTGTATATTCCATTTACTATAGAGGTTCCCAGGGAATTCATGAGAGGAATGTTTCCAATAAATAGGTTTTGTTCTTGCGTATCCTTGCCGGTTTTCCAACTTAAGCCTGCGGGTACATATAATTCCGAACAATATGTGAGTGATCCGTGCACAGCATCTATTTCTTTTATTAAAGGCTCTTGCAATTGATATCTTTCCACAAATAATTGAAATTCCATTTCTTGATCTCTATCCTCAATTTTTGGAAACTTATCAAATTCTTCCATCAAACCCTGATTGATGAACCTACAAAATCCCTCAAATTGTATCTGACTAAACCCAGGTACTGTGGACATTCCCTCGTTTGTATCTCGAAGCATCTTTACTTTTGTTTCCTATTTATCAAAAAAATCCCATTCATTGGCTCATTCTTCATCGAACCATATGGATCGATCTAGCAATGATGGACTGGATATTCTGTTTACTGAATCACATAAAATCTTATTTTAAACAACTTCATATATATATGGAATATCTAAAATATGAGCGGAGAAAGAAAGAAAGAGAATTTTCTACTCAAATTTGAATTTGCAAGAGATAGAAATAAATGGAAATGGCTTGAGAAAATAAAACATTCCCGAACAAAAAAAAATTCTGCCACTTAGACTTATATTAGGGAATCTTGTATAGATGAATAGAAAAGTAATAATAGAATAGAAAAAGGGATGCTATTTCTATCTATTATGATATTATGAGCCCGCTGGATACCAAAAAAGTAAATGGACTCAGGATTTTTGATCCCTGCTCTATCTATGAATGCAATAAAGGCAGAAATGATCCGCAGAGAAGAGATAGGGTGTGTTTCTTAGTTGAATTCGTGGAATCCAATTGGAGTGCGCAAGAGGAACTGTATTTAGTAAGAACACGCAGCTATTTAGCTATCCCTATAATCGCCTATCCAAATTCTACTTACTTTGGCAACCGCGCTATATATCCTAATTTCTATTGGATATTCAATAGATTCAATCTTCGAATCCTCGTCGCAAGGATTGACAGTCTTTGAAGAACGGAAGCACGGCCATTCCCTTAATCGCTTTCTAGGAATATCATATATAAATAAGATATCTAATTAGGTATATCTGCGTAATAATTTTTGTTATATGGTTGACATATACACATAATTCTTGTTATTATTGTAAGTGAAAAGGATTCAATTAGTGAAAATAATTGGCACTGATGGGTTGTGTCTCAATTTTATTGTCTTATGACACTAAGGAAAGGCTATTTGAGATAAAAAAAAAACAAAACTTTCATGAATTCACAGTCTATAGTTAATGGTTCCAATTTTCCTTTCTTTTGAATTTCTGTGACAGAAAAGAAAATTTGGCTTTTCTGTTTTCTCTTTCAATAAAAAACAAAAAAAAGAAAAAGGGTTTTGAGATTTATTAGAAAAGGCATAAGGAGAATGGGATTCATCGAATCCAATAAAAAATGTAAAAAATGCCAATCTCCCTATATTTTTCGTTTTGGCGGCATGGCCGAGCGGTAAGGCGGGGGACTGCAAATCCCTTTTCCCCAGTTCAAATCCGGGTGTCGCCTGACCAATAAAAACTCGAAATGCCTTTCTTGATAGCAGACAAATGACCCAATTCTTGCCCAGCAAAAGCAGAGGAAAAGGGCTAGAACTTAGAACTGCCAATACTTATTCAATTTTCAGAATAGGGGCTTTTCTATTTTATAAAAGGCTGTCAATCCTTGCGACGAGGATTCGAAGGAGGATTATGGTATAGAAGAACTAGGCTGTGAGGACTTACATTAATAGTGTAGTCTATACTGACTGAGCCTTGAATTAGATAGTGAAACGGGGAATCAAACAAATTCAGTATTCAGTATAAGAACTTGTTATGGGTAGATTTATTGGATTGCTTCATCAATAACCTTCCTTCGGTTAGAATTCCTTTTTGCCTCTGCGCCATCGATCGAGTTGATTATTATTAGTGATCAATAAGGGGAGAATATCTTCATATTCTATAGAGATAGAGATAGGGGACATAATTCATATGGATATAGTAAGTCTTGCTTGGGCTGCATTAATGGTAGTCTTTACATTTTCCCTTTCACTCGTAGTATGGGGAAGAAGTGGACTCTAGAGTAACGGCTAATTGAGTTGAGTAATCGAACTTTATCAATAGTCTCTTTCATAGATCATTCTCCAAAAGCGTTTTTTCAATTAATAAAAAAAAAGGAGATCCTTTTTCCAAATTAGAAATGCAAGATATGAAGAATATCTTTTTAATCAAAGAAATATTTGAAATATTTCAATTCATCCCATGTTCCTATTTTGATGAACTCTAGCCACTAGCTATTAACAGAATCAGATATGGATATTACAATGAGTAAAAACCCGCCCCCTTTTTTATTTGTTTCCCTCTTTATTGCTCAAGCATTTAGACTCTTAGAAATGAGAAATCATATTGAATTTACGCTTTATTGACTCAGTCCATATCATGGTTCACACGTTAGAAATAGTTGGAATCTACTACGATTTTTCTCAATCTGTCTGAACAATTTCCCATAGAATTGCTTGACTCATCTCTTAATGGTCCATTTTGCTTTGTCAGATTGATTGAGAAAAAGGGGATTACTCGCTTTCTTTTTTTTTCTAGAATTTTATTCGGTATATGCCCAGACCTTCCTCTATTGATTTGATTTCTTCGACAGCTCCCTGGGTCCCTCCCTATTGGAAAAAATAAGAAACCGAGTAATTAGAGCCGCAACGCACGACATATAAGACATAAGAGTCAAAGCGGACATTCGGTTATCTCGGATTGGTTGGAATCACGACAAATCAAATGGATGGATCAAAAAACTCGAATTCTTAGGATATTATGTCAGAATTGGGGGTGACTTTTTATATATACATTAGACATATGTGATTTTTATGTACCTGGATGAATATCCATATTATAGATGGATCCATATTCAATAGGAAATGAATCCTATATTATATATATTTCTACAGCCGAATCATCAGTCTCACTTTCTAGAATATAGAATAATAGACATTTAGTATGGTAGAAAGAAATAGATCTATTTCTTTCTACCATACTATCTATCGGATTTCATATACTATAACTGTTGATTCTAGTCCGCTCATTTAAGACTAGAGATTTAAATCTCCTTTCATTTATTCCATCAATTGATAAGGACTAAGAAGCCGGGCTTGATTCAAATTAATCCTTTTGACTGACCGTTTTTACGTAAATGATAAGTAAAAAAGCCGTAGGGATTAGAATGAACAATGCAGTAGCAATAAATGCGAGAATATTTACTTCCATAATTTGATTTTATCATTTTTTTTTTATTTCATAATAACTCGGGATCTAATCCCATAGAGAGTCTAAATCTTTTGTCTCTCACTTCGATAGTATGCAATTCCCCCCGATGGTATTAAATTGGATCAATGTCATGAATAACAATATCTCAGCTATCAAATCAATTTTTCATCAAGAATTGAATAGTATAACATAGGAAGATCTTTGATACATACGCAATAAAAAATGGAATTCCTGATCCAATCAAGAATCCTCTTTGGTTTTTCATTCTTTGTTCCTTTTATTTTCTATACCCCCCCGTCTTCTTTATAGAATCATATAACGACCATATGACCTATCTTACACTTCCGTTGATCACAAACCCAATCAATATTGTAGAAGTGAAATGGAAATAAAGAGGGAATTCCGTTCGAAACTTTGTTTTTTATGACCCAATTTCCTTATAAGACAAAGAGGTTTGATAAGGACGGATCCCAATAGAAAAGATCCAATACTTTGACAAATTGACTGTTTTGTAATTTGTTCTTTCTTCCATAGGACCTTTCAAATAGGAAGAAAAAGGATTATCCATTCCCTCACTAAGCTAAGTCTGGTAGATCCTTGTTTGATCTTTCTTTTAGTAATACCCCCTTTTTCGGTCCTAGAACAGATATATAATATGAAAAATTCAATATGAATTGAGAGTGCGATAGATTATTTCCAATTAGAAATTGATTTTCTATAAACTTGAAACTCGGAGTTAGGGGGAGTGGGGGTACTTTGAACCTTTCAAGCATTCCGCGGGGTTAACTATGTGAAAGTGGGGTTGATTTTGTATCGTACAAAAACAAAATATGAATCCTAATTGGTGTCTGTGCTCCTGTAAAACATATGTTTATTCTATAAAATGGATCAGGGGCAAGCGAAAAACCCAGACAAGTACGGCATTTCCCGGAATCCTTAATTGAATAGGGTGCTACCAATAATTGTAGCAATCTAAATAGGTCTCTCCCACATCCCATCAATCGGTACGGTACAAATTGAATGACTTGAAATTACCAAAAGGCAAAGGAAAGCAAAAAAGAAATAAGGACCCAGCACCGGGAAGGAGATCCTGCTCCGTGTCCCTCTTCACAGAAAATAGAGAGATGAATTGATGGATTCATCAGATTCTAGGTCGGGACTGACGGGGCTCGAACCCGCAGCTTCCGCCGTGACAGGGCGGTGCTCTGACCGATTGAACTACAATCCCAGATAAATAAGGCGTGGGGCCCACATATTTTGAACGGTTTCATTCAATCAAACAAGTTCAGTTCTATCTAGAATCATCGTATTCTAAGAGAGAAAGGGGTGATATATTACTATCAATCTCCATGCGAATATTGATTTTAGAGGGAACGAAACAGGTTGCTAGTAATCCTATTGGTTGTTTGTCAAATCGCGTCAAATCGATTGATAATAGCTATTTTTTTTTTTTACTTCTTTCTAGTTTCAGATGCTTCGGGAGAACAAATCAAATTGGAAATAATCTCATGATGGATCGGCGAATTTTTGGGCCGAGCTGGATTTGAACCAGCGTAGACAAATTGCCAACGAATTTACAGTCCGTCCCCATTAACCACTCGGGCATCGACCCAGGAAGAATCAATTCGAAACTTATTGATAATCCATGAGCAACTTCCTCTCATAGTACCCTACCCCCAGGGGAAATCGAATCCCCACTACTTCCGTGAAAGGGAAATGTCATCCACCTTTTGACCATGGGGGCATACCTGCTCGGATCGCCACCATACTATGCTCATTCATAGTATGAACAGTTTTTTGGAATTGTCAATAGAATCTAATGGTGTGACTAAATCCCACAAAGCTTTCTATCTTTCGCGATTCCTATCTATTTTCCTCTTCACTCACCTTTGATGAACAACCCTTACTTCATTATATTCTAATGAGGTAATGCTCTAATACCCCAGGAACTTATTTGTACCGCTAAAAATAGGAAACACCTCTCTTCAACTTTTACTCATCAATTCACGTATTATTTTATTATAGTATTATAGTAAGATATGCCTCTCTCTATCTCAGACTAAGACAGGAGATAAGGAAAGGATAGAAAATCGAAAATTGATAGATAGTTAAGTGTAGTTCCGGATAAAAGTTCCATGTATTCATCACATGATTCGATGAAACATCAAATAGAATAAAATCTCTTGGATCTATAGTTGAATTCTGTATCAAGTAATTGAATCTCGCTCGGATGGGATTCAATAAAAAAGCAATTAATTAGTCTTATCCATCCCATACTTCCTCAAAAATTCTTGTTTCTGAATGAGACGAGACACTTTGGAGACATATAT